AGTAAGTGTGATCCCCCCTAAACAATAAAATATGTTTACATGAGGAGGAACATATTTACTAGTTATATCATCCGCAATCGCCTGAATCTCGAGACGTTCCTCAAACCAATCATATACCTTATTGAGATAGGTAATCCAAAGGAATTCCCCCTCTGAGAACCGTATATGAGAATTTCATCTCGTACGGCTCAAGCCGAAACACACAAATACTGATTTCAACGGATATGTAATAGAAAGTTCAAAACTTCTTAGTCACTTGATTCGATTTGCCCCAAAGATACGAAGTAACAAAAATCCGGAATCTCTTCTTTGTGATGATAATGCCAAAAATCTCAAGTTGGCTCATCTGTCTTTCTTTATGTTGATCGTTACAGGCCTCTTGAATCTTCTCTTCCCTATATTTTTATTTGTTATTTGATTTGTTGTTTTTTTGTGCGTAATGCAAATTAACAAAAGTTTTGCTATTGATAGGAATTCCCTTGTTGAGACCCTATGAATCAATTGAAACCTCAGATTCATACTAGAACCACGATGATTTAATCAAGCAAAGACTCAAGCTAAACTCAAAGGTTTTCTGAGTAAGAACCGTTTGATGATCACTTATTCAATAGAATGGATGTAATGACTCAACAAAATCTAGAGAAACATTTGTCCTTTGTTCAAACTGAAAGAAGAAAAAAAAAATAGTTTGATTTAGGAAATACCTATTTGAATTTTTTTTGAGCCCGGTTGCGAGGTCTGAATAGTAAATAGTAGGTATGAATCATAGTTCAAATATTTCTTTTCTTGATCTATTCTATATATTCCGTGCTCCAGATACTAGAATAAATATCCGACGAGGTAGAATCATCTTGATAGAGATGACAGGCCCATTTTCTGTATTATCAATAGGATCAATTATAACAAGTCACACACTCATATTCCGGAAATACCGAAACAAATAAATCCCACGGTCGAACTACCAAAATGGTCTAGAAATCTGAGTCTGTCTTAAGTAAAGTCATTTTTTTGATTGAAAAACTAGGACTTTCTAGTTCTTATGAACCTAACTCATTGAAATTCCATCCAGTAAAACGGAAGAATTATAAATTTCCAAAATAATAGATAGGAATATCGCAAATAGAGCCATTGCGACCCCCATAAGTGGTGTAGTCCCCCAGCCCGGTGCTACTTTACCATATTCCGAATTCAATGGTTTCAATAAATTCCCTACAGTAGTTCGTCTTGGCCCAGATCTAGAACTACCCTCAATGGTTTGTGTAGCCATAAAATACTATTCATTGGTTGAGATCTGTTGACTTTGTATAACATTCCGTTGTAGTTGTAAATAAACGATCTTATCGTAGATCCATTGTGATCTTGAAATTATCTAAAAATGGAAACAGCAACCCTAGTCGCCATCTCCATATCTGGTTTACTTGTAAGCTTTACTGGGTACGCCTTATATACCGCTTTTGGGCAACCCTCTCAACAACTAAGAGATCCATTCGAAGAACACGGGGACTAGTTGAAGTAATGAGTCTCCCAATATGGGAGGCTCATTACTTCAATTAAGATAATGAAAAATTATTTCATTTTTTTAGTTTTAGTCGGAACCTTAGGCGGTTCTCGAAAAAAGATAGCGAAAAAAATTATCCCTAAAGTCGAGACTAAAAGGAATGTATAAACCAATGCTTCCATAGATTCGATCGTGGTTTACAATTACAATTATAGCTTCCACACCTATTCATTTGGGATTATTTACCATATAAAGAAAAGGAAAGAGTCAAAGAATAAATGGTGATTCAAATCAAGATTTCTCCGGTACCTTATGTCAAATCAAAAAAAAAAAAAAAAAAAAAATAGAGGCGAAAGATACCAGAGCAATGTTGTATCAGACTACTTGTCTCCTTGTAGTTGGATCCCCAAGTTTTTGAAATGCTCCAAATTCCACTTGAGCATCCAAATCTGGATCAATACCAGCAAAAACATCTCTGAACAAGGTTCTAGCACCATGCCAAATGTGTCCAAAAAAGAAGAGCAAAGCAAACGTAGCATGCCCAAAAGTGAACCAACCCCTTGGACTGCTACGAAAAACACCATCGGATTTCAAAGTAGCCCGATCTAATTCAAAAATTTCACCTAATTGGGCACGTCTAGCGTATTTTTTTACAGTAGCAGGATCACCATAACTAACTCCATTGAGTTCGCCACCATAGAACTCGACAGTTACACCTACTTGTTCAACACTATACTTTGATTCTGCCCTTCTAAAAGGAACATCGGCTCTCACAATTCCGTCTCCATCTACCAAAACTACCGGAAATGTTTCAAAAAAAGTAGGCATACGACGTACAAAAAGCTCGCGCCCTTCTTTATCTCTAAAGACGGGGTGTCCTAACCATCCAACAGCTATTCCATCCCCGTTGTCCATTGAGCCTGCTCTGAATAATCCCCCTTTTGCCGGATTATTACCAATGTAATCATAAAAAGCTAATTTTTCGGGAATTTTAGACCAAGC